ATGGCAGTTCCAAAAAAACGTACTTCTATGTCAAAAAAACGTATTCGTAGAAATATTTGGAAGAAAAAAGGATATTTAGTTGCAGTAAAAACTTTTTCTTTAGCGAAATCGGTTTCCACCGGGCATTCAAAAAGTTTTTTTGTGCGACAAACAAATAATAAAGTCTTAGAATAATCTCAATTGATATAGCCTAAAGAACCCCAAATTTTGTAAGATGAATGTTAACTAATGTATTTTTCTGTATTAAATTTCTCAATATTACTTAGAACTCACTGCTGTGATATATAGAATAAGAGTTTTTTGTATATTGGGTTCTAAGTATTATTTTTTTCCCTATCACAATTGTACTTTTCACAATAGAAAAGTACAATTGTGATAGAGATTGAAACTCTTTTGTTATATGCCTATCCCAAAACTTAATTGGTTTTGTAAATGGTATTATAAATTAAAAATTATATGCGCAATAAAGAATATTAATACTTTAATTTAAATATACTAAGGTATCGAAATCATTAGAAAAATAACAAATTTTTTGTATTTAATGATGAAATTGTGATAGATATGAAATCCTAGTTATTTGATTTTGTTCATTGAAAAAAAAACTCAATCTTTTTCATTTGAATCCATGAAATCGGATAAATGAAAAACAAATCATAAAAAAATTGAGAAAAAAAGACAATTCTTAGTTTTATACCTCAACCGAGAAAAAACTATGGAGTTCCAACTGTTTGGAGAAAACTTAGTTTCTAGTACATGAAAGTTGATTGTTAAAAAACCCACGACGATACTACCTAGGTAGGTATTTTATTGAAGATTCAAATATTTAAACCACAAACCAGTCTTTATTCATTGATTCTAATTAATGTTTCCTAAACTATATTGAATCCTTGAATCTCGACGATTCAACATGAATTGACTATTATTATTTCAAGTAAGCCGCCGTGGTGAAATCGGTAGACACGCTGCTCTTAGGAAGCAGTGCTAAAGCATCTCGGTTCGAGTCCGAGTGGCGGCATCTTCTAAAAGAGATACAATAGATCCTAAAATGTATTCAATTCGCGATTTCCAATTCTGTAATGGGACCCCTTTTATGATATTTGTGACTTTAGAACATATATTAACTCATATCTCTTTTTCGATCATTTCAATTGTGATTATGATTCATTTGATGACCTTATTAGTCCACAAAATTGTAGGATTACGTGATTCATCAGAAAAAGGGATGATAGCTACCTTTTTCTCTATAACAGGATTATTAATTTCTCGTTGGATTTCTTCGGGACATTTTCCATTAAGTAATTTATACGAGTCATTAATCTTCCTTTCGTGTAGTTTCTTCATTATTCATATGATTCCCAAGATACGTAACCTTAAAAACGATTTAAGCACAATAATTGCACCAAGTACCATTTTTACTCAAGGCTTTGCCATGTCGGGTCTTTCAACTGAAATGCATCAATCCACAATATTAGTACCTGCTCTACAATCTCAGTGGTTAATGATGCACGTAAGTATGATGTTATTGAGCTATGCAGCTCTTTTATGCGGATCATTATTATCAGTCGCTCTTCTAGTCATTACATTTCGAAAAAACATCAAAATTTTTTGTAAAAGCTATAATTTATTAATTAAGTCATTTTTCTTTGGTGAGATTGAATATTTGAATGAAAAAAGAAGTGTTTTTAAAAACACTTCTTTTCCTTCATTTCAAAATTATTACAAATATCAATTAACTGAGCGTTTGGATTATTGGAGTTATCGTGTCATTAGTCTAGGGTTTACCTTTTTAACCATAGGTATTCTTTGTGGAGCAGTATGGGCTAATGAGGCATGGGGATCCTATTGGAATTGGGACCCCAAGGAAACTTGGGCATTTATTACTTGGACCATATTCGCGATTTATTTACATACTAGAACAAATATAAATTGGAAAGGTACGAATTCGGCACTTGTAGCTTCTATAGGATTTATTATAATTTGGATATGCTATTTTGGGATCAATCTATTAGGAATAGGTCTACATAGTTATGGTTCATTCACATAAACATCTAATTGAATAAACTACATGAAGAATACATAAGATAAAAACATCATCCCATATATAACGAAAGTTTGTTTTTATGAGTTTTTGAGAACCGTTTGAATCAAGGAATCATTCAAATTTAAATGGTTCTCAAAAACTCGAGATGTATCTAATTACAATTCTTATTCATTTTATTTCTTTTTTCATTATACAGTACAGCAAACGATTTTCAAAATATTAAATTCAAAGAATTATAAGACTTTCCTTCCGTTTCATTAATGAAACACTATCTATGATAATAATTGGATAAGATAGCGTGTACCTTGTCAACTGATAACGAGAGAACAAAATCGGGATAAATACCAATACTTATTACGGGTAGAAAGATACAGATTGAAAGAAATAGTTCTCGTAGTCCAGAATCCCAAAAATTAGAGTTTGGAATATTAAATAACTTGTATCCATAAAACATCTGACGTAACATAGATAATAAATAAATAGGAGTTAATATCATTCCAATTGCCATTACAAAAGTAATTAGCATTTTTGACATTAAAAGATATTTTGTACTAGTAATTAGTCCAAAAAATACTAAAAATTCCGCAACAAAACCACTCATTCCTGGCAATGCAAGAGAAGCCATCGAGAAGCTACTGAACATGGTAAATGTTTTTGGCATTGGGATAGATATCCCTCCCATTTCTTCGAGATAAACAAGACGTGTTCTATCACAACTCGTTCCCGCCAAGAAAAAAAGTGCAGCACCAATAAATCCATGAGAGAGCATTTGTAAAATAGCTCCATTGAGTCCCATGTCGGTTATAGAACCAATTCCTATAATTGTGAAACCCATGTGAGATACAGAGGAATAGGCTATTCTCTTTTTTAAATTACGTTGACCAAGAGAAGTTGAAGCTGCATAGATTATTTGCATTGTTCCTATTATCACCAACCAAGGAGAAAATATAGAATGAGCGTGGGGTAGTAATTCCATATTGATCCGAATCAATCCATATGCGCCCATTTTTAATAGGATTCCAGCTAAAAGCATACATGTACTGTAATGTGCTTCTCCATGGGTATCAGGTAACCATGTATGTAGGGGTATAATCGGCAATTTGACAGCATAAGCAATAAGGAAGCCAAAATAGAATATTATTTCCAATGCCACAGGATATGATTGATTAATTAATCTTTCAAAATCTAATGTTGGTTCATTGGAACCATATAAACCCATACCTAGAACTCCTATTAAGAAAAAAATGGAACCCCCTGCAGTGTACAAAATAAACTTTGTAGCCGAGTAGAGACGTTTCTTTCCCCCCCACATGGATAAAAGTAAGTAAACAGGAATTAATTCTAACTCCCACATGATGAAAAAAAGTAAAAAGTCTCGGGAGGAAAATAATCCTATTTGACCGCTGTACATTGCTAGCATCAGGAAATAGAACAACCGCGAATTTCGAGTAATTGGCCAAGCTGCTAAAGTTGCTAAAGTAGTGATAAATCCTGTCAGTAAAATGGGTCCTATGGAAAGCCCATCGATTCCTAGTCTCCAGTGGAAATCAAAAACATCTATCCATTTAGAATCTTCCTTCAATTGCATTAATGGATCATCCAATTGGAAATGATAACAGAATGCATAAGTCGTTAGAAGGAGTTCTAATAAGCATATACATATAGTATACCACCTAAACATCTTATTCCCTCTATGAGGGAATAAGAAAATTGAGGAACCCGCGAATATCGGTAAAACAACAAGTATTGTTAACCAAGGAAAATAACTCGTGATAAAGACAAGATACATTTTGACCAGAGAAGCCCGTCCTCAAAATAATATATTTTGTCGAGCACGGGCTTTTGTCGGTAAAGAGGAATCACAAATGATTCAAGTGGAGTTTTTTGTAATGTATCAATAAGATAGAGCCATGCTGCGAGTTGTTTCAGGCCCTAAATAAACACGGACACTCAAAAAATCTGTTGGGCAGGCAGATTCACATCTCTTACAACCTACACAGTCCTCGGTTCTTGGCGCGGAAGCTATTTGCTTGGCTTTACATCCGTCCCAAGGTATCATTTCCAATACATCTGTGGGGCAAGCTCGTACACATTGAGTACACCCTATACATGTATCATAAATTTTTACTGAATGTGACATTGGATCTATAAATTACAGTTTTGAACATAAAAGATTTTCGATCTGGTCAAATCAAATTAGTAGTAAATGAATCATATATTATATATTGTAATATTGTAGACACCAGACGAAACAGTGGTTTATTAAAAACAATCAATATATTTCTTAAATCAATCTGTTTATGAGAAAAGGTCAAGACACTTTGATTTTCGTTTCAACAATTATGATGATACGAGTTACACATGCGAATTAAAATTAATTGGCCAACAAATTGGTCATCATTATTTCAATATAAATATAAAAATACTATTTTTTATTGAATTGCATTCAAATTCAATAAAAAATAGTATTTCAATTCTATTAAATATTTTTATGTGTCTTTATTTAAATTATCTATGATGATTATCACTAATTATTCAACAAATTCGATTGATTAATACGAGTTGATTTTCTGTTACGATGTATCGACGAAACAATAGCAAGTCCAATAGCTGCTTCAGCAGCTGCAATGGCTATAACAAAGATTGAGAAAATGTCTCCTTTTAATTGGCGACTATCAAATATATCAGAAAATGTTACAAGATTGATATTAACCGAATTTAGTATAAGCTCAAGACACATAAGCGCTCTAACCATGTTTCGACTTGTGATCAATCCATAGATACCGATAGAAAATAAATAAACACTCAAGAAAAGGACATGCTCAAACATCATTGACTAACTCCTTATCAATCTCGATTCGTTTCAATATGAATAACAATTCAACCGATTCAATTGATTAGAATAGAACAATTACACAACAAAAGAAGATATTGACGGTAGATAGATTTAACTAAAAATTTCTATTTATTTATTTAGAATTTAGTTAGAATTCTAAGAATTGGGAATCATTTTAAGTTAAGTATTTTTATTGCTTATTGTCGAGCCATAGTAATTGCACCTATCAAGGAAACTAAAAGAATTATTGAAATGAGTTCAAACGGAAGATAAAAATCTGTTGATAAATGAATCCCAATTTGTTGAACGTTATTTATTAGGTCCTGTTCCATAATCTGGTTTGACCTTGTAGTCCAAATAATTCCGTACCATGACGTATCTGGGATAGTAGTAATTAGTGAAAAAAGAATAGTTGTACAAACCATCAAAGTGACCCCATCTCCAATGGTCCAAAAATAGGAATTATTGGAATATCCTGAACCATTCATGAACATTACAGCAAATATGATCAAGATATTTATGGCTCCCACATAAATAAGGAGCTGTGCGGCAGCTACAAAATAGGAGTTTGATGAAATATAGAATAAGGATATACAAACAAGAACCAATCCCAATGAAAAGGCAGAATAAATTGGATTGGTAAATAATACTACCCCCAGACCCCCTAATACAAGAATTGACCCCAGAAATACAACAAGAATATCATGTATTGGTCCAGGTAAACCCATTATGTATAAAATACAAAATAAATAACTTTAACTATTTCATGACCTTACTTTAACTTTACTAAATAAATGGTCCAGGAAAGGAAAAGGGGTTACCCTATTTTTGTTTTCTTGTATATAATAATGTATATGATACATTTATAATTGAATTGAATTTGAATATGGATTAATGTAGATATAGATAAAATTATTGGGCCAACCTTACTTTATTTATATTTATCCGAAAGAAAAAAAAGAAAAAAGTAGTTGAAATTTGCTATTTTGAAATCATCACTAAAAATATATTTTTAGTTTAAATCAAAGAGTGATTCTCAACAATCATTAGTTTTTATTTGTAGTTACTGACTACCCAAAATAAAAAGCTTGGATCCTTTATATCAAAACAAAATCTTAGTAATCGGTAATTGTTCTTGAATCAAAGGGTTTATCTTTGTCTATTTTTATTTGAGTCGAATTCATAACTGTTTGAATTGTGTAATCTCCAATTATTGAGATTGGTAATCGACCCAAAGCAATTTGATTATAATTCAATTCGTGACGATCATAAGTAGAAAGTTCATATTCTTCAGTCATTGATAAACAATTTGTTGGACAATACTCGACACAGTTACCACAAAATATACAAACCCCGAAATCTATACTATAATTAAGTAATTGTTTCTTTTTAATATCTCTTTCAAATCTCCAATCAACAACGGGTAGATCTATCGGGCATACACGAACACATACTTCACAAGCAATACATTTATCAAATTCAAAGTGGATTCGACCCCGGAAACGCTCTGATGTGATCGATTTTTCATAAGGATATTGAATAGTTACAGGTAAACGATTTGTGTGGGATAAGGTAATTATGAAACTTTGACCAATGTACCTTGCAGCTCGTATTGTTTGTTGACCATAATTCATGGACCCAATTACCATAGGGAACATATTGTAGATATACATGAAAAATTTGACGTTTCTTTCTCTTGTTTGATAGAGATTATGAATCTAAAATAGTGTTATCGTATTCTCTTATTTATAATGAAACAAGTTGGGAAGAAGTTGTTAATAACAGATTACCTAGAGAAATAGGTAAAAGAAATTTCCATCCAAGATTTAATAACTGGTCCATTCTCATTCTAGGTAAAGTCCATCTTGTTGTGATAGAAATGAAGAGAAACAAATAAGCTTTAGTTAATGTAATAAGGATACCCATTGTTATTCCAAAAATGCCGGCGATTTTTTTTATTCCGAAAAGCTCAGAAATGGATATATACGGAATAGGTAAATTCCACCCACCTAAGTAAAGAACTGTTACAAATAATGAAGAAACTAATAAATTTAGGTAAGAAGCAAGATAAAATAAACCATATTTGATACCCGAATACTCGGTTTGATAACCTGCTACTAATTCCTCCTCCGCTTCTGGTAAATCAAAGGGCAATCTCTCACATTCGGCTAGAGAAGAAATTAGAAAAACAATAAATCCTATAGGCTGACGCCACAGATTCCACCCCCAAAAACCATATTTTGACTGTGCTTCAACTATATCAACTGTACTTGAACTGTTAGATAATCATAGTCGATAATAACATCACTGTTCCCATCGCTATTTCAAAACCGTACGTGAGACCTCAGCTTCATACGGCTCCTCGATGGCCACAAAAAAAATGTAAGGACGGGTTCGGTATTATCACCATCTTTGGATGGATAGAATAAAGATACATCGGAAAGTCCCAAATTAGACCAATGGAATTCTGTCTGCTAGAATAATAAAAAAAGTGCTTCCGAATTGATCTCATCCTTTACAATAAAAATTTCTCTTTGTTCGGTAATAACTTAATATTTCAATAAAATACTCCTTATATCAATCAATATAAAATAAAAAGAATTAGTCATTAGTTCATGAATCGTGATAAGAATTCGATATGTATGAATATGGATAGAGAAAAGAATAAATAGGGATCCCCTTTTTTTATTATTCATTCAATTACTGCATTCCATTTCTTTTTTCCTGTTCTTCTGTCTCAGAGGAGGATACTCAAAAATAAAATAAAGAATTAATTCGTTCTTGATAGTCATTTCTTTAACCAGTGAATAGGAGCATACTCTAGATCGGAATCGTAGGGAAGTACTACTTGATCATTTCTACCAATTTCAAGTCCTTATTATGATTCGTTTTATGAAGAAATACCTCTTTTTTGATACCTTACATTATCTCCATTACTAATCCTTTGTGTACCTTGGTGTTCCTAACCGTCCACTGACTTTTGATTGATCCCCGGTATAGTAATACATATGAGACAGTAGTAGAAACTCCATACAGTTGATCTTTTGTTTGCGCCCGCTTCAAGATATGATGACTAATCAAAAAATCTTAATCTTGGGGTAAGCAGTTTACACTGCTTATTTTTACTTCAACTTTATTCTTGTACATAGGGAATGAGATTGTTTCTTCTTACTACAAATTTGGAAGCTGTTTAGTTTCACTCATATAACTATCTGGTTTAACTCATCAACCCGAATGCTGAATAAAAAAAAAAAAAATGAAAACATCTATTCAATACATTGAACCTCTTTCTTTTTTCTTTTATTTCTAGAAGAGAGGTTCAAAGTTCATATTCCAACGAATCACACGTAGAGATATTGATAACACACATAGAGTTAATGGTATTTCATAACTAATAGATTGAGCAGCAGCTCGTAGACCACCTAAAAAGGAATATTTATTATTCGATCCATATCCTGACATAAGAAGCCCAATAGGAGCAATACTAGAAATGGCGATCCATAAAAAAACACCTATACTGAGATCGGCTAAAACAAGACGATACCCAAAAGGAATTACTAAATAACTTAGTAGAATTGATATAACCGCTATAGACGGTCCCACACTAAACAAACGAATATCTCCTCGAGATGGGAGGAGGTCCTCTTTAAAAAGTAGTTTAGTCCCATCCGCTATAGCTTGAAGAATTCCCAACGGGCCAGCATATTCAGGCCCAATACGTTGTTGTATCGCTGCAGATATTTCTCTTTCTAACCACACAATTACTAGTACCCCCATTGTTATTCCCAATATAAGGGATAAAATGGGTACAATCCATATTAGTCCATACACTTCTTTTAAAAATTCCGATGTAGAAAAAGAATTGATAGTTTGTACTTCTGTCGTATCAATTATCATTTCAACGATCAACTTCTCCCATAATGATATCTATACTACCCAATATCGTCATGATATCAGCCAATTTCATTCTTTTAACTAGCTGAGGAAGAATTTGCAAATTGATAAAACCGGGTGGACGAATTTTCCATCTCCAGGGGAAAACACTATTATCTCCTATCAAATAAATTCCCAATTCTCCTTTTGGGGCTTCCACTCTCACATAAAGTTCTTGTTTCGACAATTCTAAATTGGGTGAAGGTTTTTTACTAATAAATCTATATTCAAAATCATTCCATTCGGAATTCTTTGCTCTATCAAAGCGTCGTACTTCTAAATTTTCATAAGGTCCTCCAGGAATTCCTTCTAGAGCCTGTTGAATAATTTTTATGGATTCCTTCATTTCACCGATTCGTACTAAATAACGAGCTAATGAATCTCCTTCTTTTTGCCATTGGACTTCCCAATCGAATTCATTGTAACACTCATAATGATCAACTTTACGAAGATCCCATTGGATTCCAGAAGCTCGTAACATCGGTCCTGATAAACCCCAATTTACAGCTTCTTCTCCACCAATAATGCCCACTCCTTCAACTCGTTCCAAAAAAATGGGATTCCACGTAATAAGTTTTTGATATTCAACAACTCCTGTTAAAGAATAATCGCAGAAATCCAAACATTTATCTATCCATCCATAAGGTAGATCAGCAGCTACTCCTCCAATACGGAAATAATTATGCATCATTCGCATACCTGTGGCGGCTTCGAATAGATCATATATCAATTCCCTTTCTCTGAAAATATAGAAAAAGGGAGTCTGTGCACCGATATCCGCCATAAAAGGTCCAAGCCATAACAAATGAGAAGCTATACGGCTCAATTCCAGCATAATTACTCTGATATAGCTAGCTCTTTGAGGTACTTGAACATTTTCCAATTGTTCTGGCGCATTTACGGTTATTGCCTCTGTGAACATAGTAGCTAAATAATCCCATCGTGTTACATAAGGTAGATATTGTATAATTGTTCGATTTTCCGCTATCTTTTCCATTCCTCTGTGTAAATAGCCCAATATGGGCTCACAGTCAATAACATCTTCACCATCGAGAGTAACGATTAGTCGGAGAACACCATGCATTGATGGGTGGTGAGGCCCCATATTGACTATCATGAGATCTTTTCTTGTAACCGGTACTGTCATATCTTTTCTTCCTTAATTCATTATTCCATGAATTCCTCAAAACGAGACTCATCAAAACAAAAAATGGAATACTACTAAAAAATTCAAACGATTAAATTAACGAGTTTTTGGCTCTCGAATATCCAACTGACCAATTAATTTCTTATAACGTACTCTATTTTTCTTTGACAAATAAGCCAGCAACCGTTGACGTTTTCCTAGAATTTTTCGTAGACCCCTTTGTGATAAAAAATCTTTTTTGTGCAATTCCAAATGTGAAGTAAGTCTCCGTATCTTATTGGTGAAACTGAATACTTGAAATTCAACAGAACCTTTGTTTTCTTCTTTTTCTTCTTGTGGAATAATGGAAATGAATGAATTTTTGACCATAAAAAATTTTTCTATCCTTTTTCTTTCTTTTTCATGGATTTTTCCGATCAGGAAAAATAATAATAAAAAAAAAAAAAAGAATTATGCCGGTTATTTTAATCTAGTACACACATCTAGTACACACAAAAATTTGGATTTATTCATATACTACTTCTTTATTTTATCCAAATCAAATTTTCAATTTGATTTGGATAGAAAGGGATAATATGTTTCCCCATTAACGAAAGAAAAGAATTTATTTCTATCTAAAAGGATTCCCCTAATTTATTTATTCCTATATCCAATTGAATGGATACACCATTAAATCTGTATCATTTACCAAAATATAACATAGCATATGCATACATCTTTCGGCTTTCATATACCGAAAATGTCACGGAATATAGATATATATATATATGATATAGGAAATATACTATTAAATTAAATAATTCTAAATCGTGGATACATATGTATCCTTGACATACTGAAACGACTGCCATTATTGGTATCAAACCAATAGCGATTCATACAAGCTAAATCTTCTAATCGGTAATTGGGCCAAAGAACAAATTTGCATTTAATGAATTTATTTGTATCCGTATTAAGATGCTTGTCCTCATCCAAAAATTTTCCAGAGTTTCTTATGTTGTTTTCATTGCAAAATAATGGATTTCTATTTCTATCCGTAACATTCCAATTATGGGAATTGAAACAAATTAAAATTCTCAATTCTCTGCGACGTCTAGGAGATAGAATATTTTCGGGAACAAGGAAATCATAATAATTTGTGTCCCCATTCACAAGCATATTCCCATATCGTACAATGGGTTTATCCAAATTCCTCTTATCAATATAACTTTTTTTTATGCATTTTCTATTAGTTTGGTGTTTATTGTTCTCGACCAATGAAATACTTATAGTTTGATATATAATCAATTTTCCATCCCTTTTTATAGATAGACGAATTGGTTCGATAATTAATATTCCTTTTTTTATCAATTCTGTAAGAGCTAGATCTTTCTGAATTAGCATTACATCCAGATGCATCTCTCCTCTTTGAATCGAGGATATAGCAATTTCTTTTGGATTTATCAGTCTAAGTAAGAGACAATATACCTTGATATTATTGATCATTCTTTGGTTCAAGGAGTCATCCCATTTTAATTGAAAAAGGAAATATTTTTTCAGGAAGAAATCTAGTTCTGCTTTCTTGTTTTTCTTGGATTGTTTTTTCTTCTTACCTTTTTTAATGGTAATGTCTGATCTCGCATAATTCTCTTCAATATCTTTTTTTTTGTTTTCTTTTCGTAGATCTGATACAAGATTTACTTGGTCCTGTTGCTCATTTTTTTGTTGGTTGGAATTTTCTAATTTAAGATATTTTTTTTGATTTATATTGATGTTTTTATTTTGACTTTTATTTTTATAAAAATAAAAGTCAAAAAGAAGTAATTTGATTGGTATAATCCATGGTTTAATCTTATATGCATCAAAAAGTAAGACAAATTCTGGGAAGAACCAAGATTCTAGATTTGATATGGTATGATAAACTCTTTCTTGATTCATTCCCATCCAATTAAAAAAAATACTTTTTTGATTGGATGGGTTGATTTCTTGATGAATCATAAGAGAAAAAATATCTTTTTTTTTCAATTTGTTGTTGATTTTTTTTTCAGTCTTAGTATTTTTATCAATTTTGGTACCGATATGTGTATTGGTCCAGGTCTCAATATTGATATTTTTTCTAAGACAAAAGTGGAGAATTCGACAATCAAAATATTTTCTATCTAGATTTTTATGCGTATCAATAATATATCCTTCTTCTAGATAATCACTAATAGCTGTACTTACCAATACATAAAATGATTCGGATTTTGGTTTATTGAAATTATATGGAATTTTTTGAACCTCGTTTACTTGTAATCTTGACCCATAAATATCAAAATCCTCCTTATCCCCATAGTTCATATATTTATGTGATAAAAGATCATATCTGTAGTGTTTTTTCCATTTTTCTTTTTGATTTGTCAATGAATCCGCTGCATAGTAATTTTGTTTCACGTAATGAATTAATTGGTCTTTTTCTTTTTTATATGAATCCACTTTAATTGAGTCCTTATTTTGAATCCTATAACGTTGATTGATTCTATTTCGCCATTTTTGCGGTACTAACCGCGACCATTTGGTTTGAGATAAATTGTATTGATAATGCCCCTTTAACCAGTTTTTCCATTCAATCATTCCAGACTTATGAATTTTCTTATGTCTTGAATTGTAATCAAATATTCCTCGTGTCATACAATAATCCTTGATTTTATCCTTAATAAAAGGATAAGTCCCCTGATATTGAAGTAGAGATTTCAATTGATACTTGTTAAGTAATTGGGTTTGTGATAATTTGTAAAATACATATGCTTGGGACAAGGAGGATAAGTCATAATACATTTTTGTACTATTACTAATATTAGTATTCGAAAAGGACTTTTTTATAGTGGAAAAAAAGTTCATTGTATTTTGATCTCTTTCATCAATTCCTTCCTGATTTGTTTGATCGTTGTAAACGGATTTATTGATTATTCTTTTTGTTGATTCAAAGAAAGGTTGGAAATAGATCCTGTGAATGGTAATCATACATAGCAAGATATCTATATATATATTTTCAATCAGAGATTTCATAAAATAATGTGATTTACGTATTAATCGTATATTTATTCTTTGGAATATCTGCCAAATATGTTTCTGTGATTTTGATCTTTTATCAGCACAAGTTAGAATTATTTTTTTCTTGTCTTTTGTGATTCGTTCTATTTGATTCCTGATTGTGATTGTTTTATCAGAAAGATCTTTCATCTTTTTTTCTATGAGTGAATAATTTGTCCAATTCATGGATTGGATTTGAATGGTTGATTTGTGAATAATCTTATTATTTATTTCGGAATCTTTTCCATTTTCAGCCGTTTCATATACTTTCACCTTGCTCAATTCAAATAAGAATATTGGGTTTACTTTTTGAATTTCCTTCATTATTCGTTTTAGAACTAGAAGTATTTTAATGATCCATCTTGTTTTTTCTTTTGAAACTTTTAGAAGTATAAAGAAATCCTTTTTAACTTTTCTAACTTTTTTTTGGAGTTCTTTATAAATGGGTTCAAAAAAGGAAGGTCGTTTTCGGGGATTCCCAAAAGGGAATTCCGCTTCCATTCCCCAAACCGTTAAAAAACAAAAATTGTCTTTTTTTCCTTTTTTTTTTATTTGATCCCTAGGATGAGATCGTATTTTAGATCTTCGCCAAGGTTTCAAACAGAAAGGAAATAGAATCTTTATCTGAATACCGTCTGTTAACCAATCTTTGGGAAATTCTGTTTCTGATAATTGAACACCATTATAAGTGCATTTAACATGCATTTCTCTATTCCACTCCTTCAAATCCTCATACCATTCGGGGAATTGGAATAATAACATACGGCCAATATTTTTAGCAATTATCAATGAAGGCAATACAATGTATTTTCTAAGAAAAGATTGGGTTACTAACATCAAACCTCTTATTGCTTGAGCAAATATAATGCTATCCCAAGTTTCTGATATTACTATACGTTCATTTTCCTCTTTTTTTTCTTCGTTTTTTTTCTCTTTTTCCCTTGTCTCTTCCTCCTCAAAATATAAATGTGAAATTTTCAATTCTGGTTCTCTCCCCACCAAATTCCTAAAAATGAGATTCATCATTTCAGAGATATAAAAAGAAGAAAAAAAAGATGTTTTGTCTATTCGATCCAAAAAAAGCGGAGAATGCACATTTGCTTGAAACATTTCCCAAATAACCGTTTTACGTCTTTGAGCACGCATGGATCCTTTGATTATATCCCGACGAAAATCCGATTGTTGCGAGTAACGTATCAAAGCCACCTCTTCTGCTTGATCACTATTATTAGTATTATTTGTAGTTGTAATAGGGTTGGTATTCTGATTGTTATCAGTATAAATTACTACGCGTTTGGCTTTTCTTGAACGAATTTCATGATCTTCCTTGGATTCTTCCTCATTTTCTGCCTCCTGTTCTTTCAAATCATCAGTTAATTTGTATGACCACCGAGGAACCCTTTTATGGATTTCTTCTATTCCAATAGATTTATTTCTAATTATTGTTTGATCATTTGGATCAGTTGTAATTACATCGAATACCCATTTTAAAGCTTTTGTTTGATTTTCAAAATCAATTCTTGTTTGCTCTCTCAATAAAGAATATTTTTTAAAATGCAAAATGGGTGCAGGCTCAAAAGGAAATTCTTTGATTGAGGTTAAGGAATTACCAATATAATTCAGTAATGATTCCCTATCAGGCGGATTCTTTTGATGTTCAAATTTTCTGGAATAATTAGAATTATTAGGAAGTAGCCCATAAATCTTATTTATCCAATTGATTTCTATGGAATCCTCCGTATCTGTAGAAGTGATTAAATCATTCATGATCATATGTGAATAGAATTTTTTTATTGTTCCACGATATGGTCCCCTCAAAAAGGGGTCATACGTTTTGGGCAAGTATTTTTGTTCGTTTTCATCATTGCATAATCTGGTCCTTTTTTCGAGCATATCCAGAGCAAGAAATCCCTTTTCTTTTTCTAGAGCTTTTGTTCGACTTATTAATTCATTGTTCAAGTTGTACTTTTTTTGCTCATTGGTATAAACCCA